GTCTTGGATTGACACTAGATATCTAATCTACATAGATACAAAAAAGTGTAGATGGGAGAATAAGAATTGCAAAAAAAATATCGGATTTTTAATGTATTCCATCAATGTTGGTTAGTCAAATTCCAATGAAAACCACATAATTGAAAGAAATGAAATGTTCGAATTTGAGATTTATATGATCAATAAACTAAGGTTTTGTTGTTATCGACCATGGAATTCGACAGAAGCAATGATAAATAGATACGAATAAAGCAGGATAAGGGGGGAAATGAAAAAATAGTAGAGAAAAAGTTATACAAAGTTATATACAAATCACTACCCCCCCCCTTGGTATTTCTTTAATTGAATTTCGTTTGATTAGGTCGAAGTTCCTTAAAAACTTCCGCCTTCTTTAAAATATCCTGAACAGTTCCTGTAGGTTGAGCACCTTTTTCAAGGAAATATAGAATAGCAGGAACATTTAAATAAGTTTGATTCTTCATTGGATCATAAAAACCCACTTTTCGAAGATCTTTTCCTTCTCTTCGGGATCGAACATCAATTGCAACGATTCGATAGACGGCTCATTGGGATAGATGTAGATGAACAATACCCCCCCTAGAAACGTATAGGAAGTTTTCTCCTCGTACGGCTCGAGAAAAAATGATTTGATTCGAAGTTTTGTCTATGTATGGAATTCTAATAAATGACAAATGGGCCTAGAAAATCAATTAGACTATGATTTAAGTCTTTTTTTCTTCTTCCTTCCTGAAAATGAAAAAGAAAGCATTCGTACTCATAACTCAAGTTAGATAACTCTCAAATAGCTTAAAGGAAAAAATATTTAATCAATTTCATTTATTGAGTGGTCTTTACCCCCTTTTGTTTGTCTCGTTTAAAATTCTATTTTGATTCTTCAGTCTGATCCAGTTATTGAGACTATCGAGACAATTAAAATGGTGTTTCCTTGTTCTGGGATCCTTTATCTTTGTTTTAAATCATTGGGTTTAGACATTACTTCGGTGCTTCTTAATCCTTTCAAAATGGCAGCAACATACCCTTTTTTGTGATTTCTTTCTATCAAAGAATCCTACGGACAGTTGATTCCCGCGTGATACACTTTGGATCGAAAAAGTTTGATCAATTCCAACAAGTTTTGCTTTTGAATTGGAAACTTACTCAAATTGGATCCTTTCCATTTCTATATCGAAGATATATTTACGAAGTTGTTCCAATTTATTGATTGGCATTAACCCTAGATCCTTGCCCCCGAGAAATGAATTAATCCTTTCTACTCGAGCTCCATCGTGGACTATTTACAACCCAAGAAAAAACGAAGGGTTCGAGTGGAACAGAACAAACGATGTCGAGCCAAGAGCACCTTCATTCCTATATAAATATAAAATAGCGGATGTAAAAATCCACAACGGATCTGTCCTTCAAGTCGCACGTTGCTTTCTACCACATCGTTTCAAACGAAGTTTTACCATAACATTCCTCTAATTTGGAACCGGTATGGAATTGATTCAATCATGGAATCATGAATAGTCATTGGTTCAGTTGTACATCGACATCGTAATCTATACTTTTTCTTCTATATCTATATATGATATGTGTAAAGATTTTTCTGAAGAAGTCTTAGCAAGACACCATCTTTAACATATATATATAAAGAAATAGAAATAGATAAACGAATAAATAAGTTCTTTTTGAGTCTGCAACTTCAAGTGACTCAATAGGATAGATTGACCTATTTCCTACTTTTTGAGTACTAAAGATTCAACATTACAAGGAATCATTCGAAATATTTATTAAAACTATTTCGAATGGAAAAAGGTTCCTATTTAGACATCATTAGTTGATTTGAAGAAAATTGGACAGTAAGGATCACATTTGATCATCTTAGGAAAGATAAGTCTTTCTTTTTTAATTGACTCATCACTGATTTCAAATAGATAAATAGATCACAGAAAAGAAGAAAGAAATCCCATTTTTTTTCATGAGATGGATAAAAAAACTGATGTAAGGTAAGATTTGAATCTTTATTCTTTTCATCTGATTGCGAAAATCAAAATCGAAAAAATAGGGAGGGGTTTTCGTATCTATCAGATAGACTGAACAATTGTCACTGTTATAGATATTCTATAATACTTAATTTAAGTAATTTAAGTTTAAATAATTTAAGGGATCCCAAACCTTTTTCACAAAAACCGAAAGACTATTGTCATTAAAATAGAACGATACATACATATAAGCTAAACATTTCCTCATTTTATATATATATATTTTGTTTAACATGGGATTGAGTAATATTTCAATAATCGAATCTTGTCATAAAGTGAATAAAAGGGATAGGATAAATCACCCCTGCCTCAATCCAATCGTTACATAGATTTACAATTCTTGCTTATAGCCAAACAAAAAAAATACCTAAATCAAATGAGATTCAAAGAAAATACATCGATTCCATAACATATATAAATATGTTATTTGATCATTTGTTAATGAGATTTGGACAGACACAGATATTTAAATTAATACTGATTAGCTCCTATCCACTCCCCTATTCTTTCTATGGGAATGATAGAGCATAAAAAAAAAAGGAATCCTGATCCGGGATGGGAAATGACTTGTCTAGTTCCAAAGACAAACAATAAGTCCAAATTAAGTCAAGCTTTAGTCTAACCCACTAAGAGACTTAGTCCTATTGATTGAATTTAATTAGTACCAAGAACTCCCTCTTGTTTCGAATTCAGAGATCTCGAGAAAAATCTAATTACTAATTAGACTCCCTCATTTACGGGATAAATAATAAGAGATAGGGAATATAGATTCTTTTGCATCTCGATTCAAAATACATCCATTATTGAAAATTCAAATAGATATGGGATGGAAAGTTTTTCTAAGTAACTAACTTCCCTAAATATCAAAGGGAATGAGCATATGATGAAAAGCCCACCCAACTTTTTTGAATTCAAACTCTTTTGTTTTGATCCATGTTCTCATCTTACCTGATAAAAAATAGATTCAGGTCCAGCTGCGTGTCATTTGAACTCGATTCAGTTCAGTTTGTGAAAAAAGATATGATGCATATAATTCATATAAGATAAAAAAGAATCACATTCCATCTAACATTAGACTTTAAACAGAACGTTGTTCAAGAAAACAATCTTTATTCTAAAAAAATGGATATGGCTTCTGGGACGGAAGGATTCGAACCTCCGAATAGCGGGACCAAAACCCGTTGCCTTACCACTTGGCTACGCCCCATTTCAATTTCTAATCTACACTAAGAAACAATAATATTGGTATTGGTTGTTTGTCAACTCCAGTCCAAATATCTATAGAATAGATTGTTACTAGGATTTTGATCCATATAGATATAGAATTCAACTAAATTTATTGATCATTACATATAATTCAATTAAGATATTGTATGAAAGTATGATTTCTCCTATTCTCCTTTGAGAATTGGAGGATTTTTGATTGGGTGGGTTCAAAGAAAAAGAAGGATTTTTTGTATACCTTACTTACTCTCTTCCTTTTTCCTTATATCAATAACTCAATCAAAATGCAATTATCTCCAAGAACAAAATGTCTGTTATGCTTAATATCTTTAGTTTGATCTGTATTTGTCTTAATTCTGCCCTTTATTCGAGTAGTTTTTTCTTCGGCAAATTGCCCGAAGCCTATGCTTTTTTGAATCCAATCGTAGATGTTATGCCAGTCATACCTGTGTTTTTTTTTCTCTTAGCCTTTGTTTGGCAAGCTGCTGTAAGTTTTCGATGAGATCCTTAATAATATCCTAGAAAATTCATGATTTCTTCGAGAAAAAATTCTAACAATTGATAAAATCAGATAAGTTTTAGAGTCTGAACCCTCGATTCACACATTGAAATTCTTGGATAGTCGCCGTAAATCCGGCTTACCCCATTTCCTCCTTTTTTTTTGACCCTTTTTCCAGTGAAAGACCCTAACCCTATTATATTAGGGTCTCCTAAGAATATCGAATTTGGATCTGAAAGAAATTTTTGTTAATGAAAAACTCTTATTCCAAATGAATTTCTGACAATTCATTTCTATTTTTAGAAAAACCTCATTTCTTGGTGTCAAAATAGGAAATGGGGTAGAAAAATGGAAGATCTATTCTCTTTTTTTTTTTTTCAAAAAATCATCTTGGAGATTGTGTAATGCTTACTCTTAAACTCTTCGTTTATACCGTAGTGATATTTTTTGTTTCTCTCTTCATCTTTGGATTCCTATCTAATGATCCAGGACGTAATCCTGGACGTGAAGAATAAAATCCAAAGGGTTTTTCCTTGGTTAATTTTCAAATTTTCTTAGGATTTTATCTATTCCACGCGTTTAACTAAGATTTGAAAAAATAAATAAATAAATCAAGTCATCAACGGAAACGGAAAGAGAGGGATTCGAACCCTCGGTACGAATAACTCGTACAACGGATTAGCAATCCGACGCTTTAGTCCACTCAGCCATCTCTCCCAATTGAAAAAGAGAATTACTACCTTACACATAATGTAAGGAGTCTTTCTTTCTCTATTCTATTCTATAGAGATATAGAAATCAGGAATTTTTTTTAGATAAAGGAAGGGCTCGAACGAGCCTATAAAAAATAAATAAAGAAAAAAAAAGAAGACATCTTTGTGTTGATTTTGTTCGAAAGGCCCTTCTTATTCTGATGGCCTGGCCTGGTCAGTACCTAGCCGGGCCCCTTTTTTTGTTCCAACGAATTATAGATAAATAATGATTTATTTGATTTGAAAACAAAAATGCTTGTTATTTATTATATTCAATTGAATATAAAATATTCAAGCAACAACAAAAAGAAGAAAGACTATTTATTATTTTTCTATTTGAATTTTAGTTTCATTTTCGGAACTAAAAAAGAAACTATCGATTTTTCCACAATGCATTTTTCTGTTATGATTTTAGTGTTTTTTGTGATCCGTAGCTATCAAAACTTCTTCAGCAAAAGATAAAACTTTAGTTATTTAATTTAA